ATTCTATTCGATCTAATAAGTACCTTGTGTCAGAATTGAGAAATTCTATGGCTCGAATCTTTAGTATTCTCTTCTTTATTACCTGTGTCTACTATTTAGGCAGAATGCCGTCACCTATTTTTACTAAAAAACTGAAAGAAACCACAGAAACGAAAGAAAGTGAGGAAGAAACAGAACAGGAAGAAGAGGGATTCACCGAAGAAGATCCTTCTCCTTCCCTTTTTTCGGAAGAAAAGGAGGATCCGGACAAAATCCAAATCGATGAAATGGAAAAAATCCGAGTGAATGGAAAGGACAAAACAAAGGATGAATTCCACTTGCACTTAAAAGAAGCATGCTATAAAAATAGCCCAACTTCGTTAGAAATACTTAAAGAAGAAAAGAAAAACTTCTTCTGGTTTGAAAAATCCCTTCTTTTTCTTCTTTTCGACTATAAACGTTGGAATCGTCCAACGCGATATATAAAAAACAATCGATTTGAAAATGCGGTAAGAAATGAAATGTCACAATATTTTTTTTATACATGTCAAAATGATGGAAAACAAAGAATTTCTTTTACATATCCACCCAGTTTATCAATTTTCTGGGAAATGATACAAAGAAAGATTTCTTTGGATACAACAGAAAAATTCTTATATGATGATGAACTATCCAATAATTGGATTTCTACAAATGAACAAAAAAGAAACAGTTTAAGCAATGAATTAAATAATCGAATTACGGTTCTAGACAAAGACATTTTTTATATAGATGTACTCGATAAAAAAACAAGATTATGCTTAGAAAACAAAATAGTAAATTAATAAAAAAATGGATACATAGAATAAATACCAAAAAAGATACGAGGAGATTCGACCCCCTCCTACATACTTGATACCCTCCCCTACAAAAAAACTTGTAACACCAAAACCATTCGGAATCCCATCAATTATTCGTCTATCAAAAGAAGAAATTAGTTCAGCTAAAGCTCTTACACCCTTAATTAAGAATATTTCATAAAAAGCATCTATATAACCGCGGTTAGCAGACCAATTATATATTATATTTAATATTTTGTCCCCAAAAACTCTCTTTTGACCTTTTTTATCAAATGAATTGATTAAGTCAAAACTTTTTAACGATGAATAAGTGGGTTTATACAAAAAGAAGGCTATAAATATTCCTAAATAGGCTATACTCACCGAAAAAGTTGCATTTATCGCAAAATCATACCAATCTACGGACTCATTCGAGTTGGAATGTAAAAGATTTATAGATGGATTTAACCATTTAGTTAATATATCCAAATCCATTTCATTAAATGGAATTCCTATGAATCCAATAAAAAAAGTAAACAGAATCAATACAATCAGAGGAAATAACATAGTATTGTCCGATTCATGAGGATATAAAGAAATATTCTTATTGGCAAAATCAGTAATAGTAAGAAAAGGTCGCATCATTTTTCGGAAATTTCTATCAATTTGATATGGTTTTTTCGAAAAGAAATGAGTCTTTTCTTTATTATTCAGTGTTAATAAGGTTAATAAAGGAAATTTTGGATTAATCCTTTTTAATTCTTTTTTACCCCATAAAGATATTGAATAAAACGAACTACTTTTTTTTCCACTGTAATTTTTTAAAAAAAGGTTTAAATGGCCTTCAAACGTAAGTAAATAGATTCGAAACATATAAAATGCGGTTAATCCAGCTGTGAAATAAGCTATTATTGCAAAAATTGGCGAATAGATCAAACTATCATTAAGAATTTCATCTTTGGACCAAAAACAAGCAAGCGGTGGAATACCACAAAGAGAAAGTGTACCTATTAAAAAAGCATTTTTTGTAATTGGCACATGTTTTGTTAACCCCCCCATAAGAACCATATTCTGACTTTTATCCGGAGAATATCCAACAATAGTTTCCATTGAATGAATAATAGATCCGGACCCTAAAAACAATAATGCTTTTGAATAAGCATGAGTAATCAAATGAAATAAAGCCGCTCGATAAGAACCCATACCTAGAGCTAACATCATATAACCCAATTGAGACATTGTAGAATAAGCTAAACTTCGCTTAATGTCTTTTTGGGCAAGAGCTAAAGTCGCGCCTAAAAGTACTGTTATTATACCTATAAAAGATATTCCATACATTATGTAAGGTATAACTATGAAAAGAGGAAGCAGTCGAGCGACTAGAAAAATTCCCGCTGCTACCATGGTAGCAGCATGTATAAGAGCTGAAATAGGGGTAGGTCCCTCCATAGCATCGGGTAACCATACATGAAGGGGAAATTGGGCAGATTTAGCAACTGCACCGGCAAATAATAAGAAAGCACATAAAATACAAAATAAGGAATTGACCTGATTAGCATTAATTAAGTTATTGAATATTTCAAACAAATCCCGAAACTCGAAACTACCTGTTATCCAATAAAGACCTAAAATTCCTAATAATAAACCAAAATCTCCTACACGATTAGTCACAAACGCTTTTTGACAAGCATTTGCGGCAATAGGCCTTGTGAACCAAAAACCTATTAATAGATATGAACACATTCCAACTAATTCCCAAAAAATATAAATTTGTATCAAATTTGAACTAGTAACTAAACCCAACATCGACGTATTGAAAAAACTCATATACGCAAAAAATCGCAAATATCCCTGATCATGAGACATATAATTATCACTATAAATAAGAACCAGAATTGCAACAGTAGTAATTAACATTGACATAATAGAAGTAAGTGGATCGAGCAAGTAGCCAAATTCTAAAGAAAAATCGTTATTAATGGTCCAAGACCAGACATATTGGTAAATAAAATTACTATTTATTTGCTGAATAGACAGATTCATCGAAAAAACCATAACTAGACTTAACAACGAAATACTCGAAAAAGCCCATATCCGTCGAAGATTTTTTGTTGCTATCGGAAAAAAGAAAAGCCCAGCTCCTATTAACAAAGGAACTGGAAGTGGAAGTAAGGGTATGATCCATGCATATTGGTATATATGTTCCATAATAGAATAGAAAATTTTTATATTTTATTTTTTTTTAATTAATATTTATTTTTTTGTTTACGATTCATAGGCTCTTGCCTCTTTTGAAAGAAATCAATAAAAAAATTAAGATATCTAATAACTTAAATCGAAATAGAATTTTTTTTTTGTTTTTTTCAAGTCGATATCAAATATTAATATTGATGTTAAGTATTTTTTTAATATTCAAACCACGAAATTCTAATTGGTCAAATTCAAATAATGTATTTGTTAGTAAAAGTGAATACGTAAGAATAAATGCAAAATATTGCATAGGAAGATAAAACAAATTCCACTTTCATTTCGATTTAAGTTATTTCGAAAATATATTCAGAATTTCAGAATTAAAGGCTAAAAAAAATCTTAAAATCTACTAAAGATCTAATAAAGTCAATAATGATAAAAAAAATGAAATATTTTTATTAATTTCTTTTGTAGGTTATTCACAATTAATAACTTATTTTATGCAAAATGATTTGATTGTCTTCTATTCCAAACAAAAACATAGAAAAACTTCTATTTTTTTAGTTATCGATTTTTTATATCGGTTACTTTAACTTTACTTTACTAGTTTCTATAACATAGAATAAAAAAATGCCTAAAATCTTGGATCTTTTAAACAAATTCATTTATTGAGATCATTTCAATTTGAAAATAAAAAATTCGATATATTTTCAAAAATGAATTTAAGTTTTTCAATTTAAATCTAATTTAAAAGTTGGGTTATTAAAGTTTTCAATGTGATTTGCTACATACATGGAAATTGAATGTAACACAGCAAAAAGAAATAGAAGCAAAATATAGAAAATATATTTCTAGTTTAGAGTTATATTATGTTTTTCCATTTTCAAAAATTGAACAATAGAGGGTATCGTCTAGAATCTAAATACATAGATAATTAATAGAAAACAAAGATTCGTTTGAACACTAGATGTCTTTCACATCCAAATCTAACACTGAATAATCAATTAAAATTGAAATGGCAGTTCCAAAAAAACGTACTTCGATTTACAAAAAGCGTATTCGTAAAAATCTTTGGAAAAAAAAGGGGCATTGGGCAGCGTTAAAAGCCTTTTCTTTAGCAAAATCTCTTGCTACTGGGAATTCCAAAAGTTTTTTTGTAAGAAAAATAAGTAATCAAACCTTGGAATAATCCAAATCCACGTTACTCAAAGAAAAAAGGTATACCAAATTCGGAATAATTTCCTTTTTTATTTAGAATCAAAAATATCGAAAAGAACCGATTTAAATTTTCAATAAGTTTGGATTTACTAAATATTTCGAACTATATAAAATTGGGACTTTTTGTTTATGATATGGAAAATAACAACTCTTAAGCCGACCATAAAATAGTACTTTTTGTTTGAAAAACTATATATAGAGAATATTTCATCACCTTTTTTTTTGAGTCTATTTTTGTTATTTATAAGATATAAGATGGGGATTTTTTTCCCCATCAACCCTTAATCAACCCTTTCCTTTAATATATTTATATATATTTATTTTGTCACAATACAATAAAAAAACTCAGAAAAGTTTTTTCTATCTATTTTGCTATTTTGTAAAAAAAGACAAATAGAAAGTGGTTCAACTTTAACTTCCGGAAGCATTATTTCTTGAAGTTGCTATATTCTCTATATTCCCCCATTGAAAATAAATAAAAAGCCCTTTAAATTTAAAACTATATTTTAGTTTTACTTAAATATTATATATATGTGGAAAGAATTTTTTTTTTGTTTTTGAAAAACGTTTCAATAGAGATCCGGATTTTTTTATATGCTATATCCGGTTCAATACTTAGAACCGTAAAAATTCTACCAATTTGTTTATTTTGGATAAAAAACTATCTATTTAAAGAAAAAATCCTTTCGATGCCATGTTGAATTTTGGATCCAAAATATTCGATTTTTTTATGTAGTGAAATAATCTATGTATTTGTTATTTGTTAGTTTTGAAATCAGCTAAAAAATTCTTTTTTTTTTTTTATCAAAAAAAAAAAAAAGAAAAAAGAAAGTGAGAAAGACCTTTATTGAGGTCTATCCTGGGCTGAAAAGAAGAATCTTCTAGTTACAAGGTTTTATTTCAAGAAAACATAAACTATACAAAAGTCCGTTGACAAATTAAAAGAGTACTATAAATTTAAAATTGATTTAAAATACAAAAAAAATAACGAAAAAAGTTATTATTATCATGAATATGAACCATTTCAATTTTGGTTTGCAAATACTTTTGTAGTCATTTTTATTTAATTGAAATGGTTCAAAAAAAAAATATTATATTGAATTAATCTCGACGAATAAATAAAAATGGGTTATTATGATTTCAAACAAGCCGCTATGGTGAAATCGGTAGACACGCTGCTCTTAGGAAGCAGTGCGCGAGCATCTCGGTTCGAGTCCGAGTGGCGGCATGACATTGTTGAAATTCTTAAAAAATTTCAACAGTCCTATAACCTATAATAAATAATGAAAATGCATTTTTTTTTTTTTTTTATTTTATATTATGATTTTTTCCACTTTAGAGCATATTTTAACTCATATTTCCTTTTCAACGGTTTCCGTTGTAATTATCCTCCATTTGATCACTTTATTAGTCAATGAAAAAGTAGGACTATATAATTCATTCGAAAACGGCATGATAGTTACTTTTTTCTGTCTAACAGGATTATTAATTACTCGGTGGGTTTATTGGAAACATTTACCATTAAGTGATCTATATGAATCATTAATCTTCCTTTCCTGGAGTTTCTACCTTATTCATTTGATTCCATATTTTTTAAAAAAAGAGAAAAATTCGTTAAGTGCAATAACTGCGCCAAGTGCTATTTTGACTCAAGGATTTGCTACGTCGGGCTTTTTAACGGAAATGCATCAATCCGCAATATTAGTACCCGCTCTCCAATCTCAATGGTTAATGATGCATGTAAGTATGATGGTATTAGGTTATGCAGCTCTTTTATGTGGATCATTATTATCAGTAACACTTCTAACGATTACATTTCAAAAATATATAATAAGGCTTTTTGATAAACGAAAATATGTATTAAATAAGTCATTTTTCTTCGCTGAGATTCAATACATGAATGAAAACAGCAATAGTGTCCAAAACACTTCGCCCTTTTATGTTCGAAATTATTACAGATCCCAATTGATTGAACAGCTGGATCATTGGAGTTATCGTGTTATTAGTCTAGGCTTTATCTTTTTAACTATGGGTATTCTTTCAGGAGCAGTATGGGCCAATGAGGCGTGGGGATCGTATTGGAATTGGGACCCCAAAGAAACTTGGGCATTTATCACTTGGACCGTATTTGCAATTTATTTACATATCCGAACAAATAGAAATTTTCGGAGTGCAAGTTCTGCAATTGTGGCGTTTATAGGTTTTCTTATAATTTGGATATGCTATTTTGGGGTCAATCTATTAGGAATAGGGCTACATAGTTATGGTTCATTTCCATTAACGCTTAATTAAATGGAAGAAAAGACCTTACAAATACAAATATAGGACAAGACATAAGCAAGTTTATTATAAGCAGGTGAGAACCGTTTAAATCATGATTTAAACGGTTCTCACAAACGTTAAACATGCCTGATTCGAATTGCGATTCAGTTTTGTTTCTTTTTATGTAAAGAAAACTTCCTTTTCATTTGATTAAATCAAATGAAAAGAAATCTATCTATAAAAAAAATTCGATACAATAGCTTCCACTTTCTCAACTGATAGTGAGAGAACGAAATCTGGGTAAACTCCAATACCTAGTACTGGCAGAAAGATAGAAGTTGAAACAAACAACTCTCGCGGCCCAGCATCAAAAAAGTAAGAGTTTGTACTGTTAAATAATTTATATCCATAGAACATTTGACGTAACATAGATAATAAATAAATAGGAGTTAATACCATTCCAATTGCCATTCCAAAAATAATTAGTATTTTAGGCATTAATAGATATTTTTGGCTGGTAAGTATTCCAAAAAATACTATTAATTCTGCAATGAAACCACTCATTCCCGGTAGTGCAAGGGATGCCATTGAAAAGCTACTAAAGAGTGTGAATATTTTTGGCATTGGAATCGCTATTCCGCCCATTTCGTCGAGATAAACAAGACGTATTCTATCGTAACTAGTTCCCGCTAAGAAAAAAAGTGCAGCACCAATAAATCCATGAGAAATTATTTGTAAAATGGCCCCATTAAGCCCCGTATCAGTTATAGAACTAATTCCTATAATTATGAAACCCATGTGAGATACAGAGGAATAGGCTATTCTTTTTTTTAAATTACGTTGCCCGGGAGATGTTGAAGCTGCATAGATTATTTGTATTGTGCCTATTATTATCAACCAAGGAGAAAATATAGAATGAGCGTGAGGTAATAATTCCATATTGATCCGAATCAATCCATATGCTCCCATTTTTAATAAGATTCCGGCTAGAAGCATACAAGTACTGTAATGTGCTTCTCCGTGGGTATCTGGTAACCATGTATGTAAAGGTATAATCGGCAATTTGACAGCAAAAGCAATAAAAAATCCAATATAGAATATTATTTCTAATGCTACAGGATACGATTGATTAATTAATGTTTCCATATTTAATGTCGGTTCATTGGAACCATATAAACCAATACCCAGAACTCCCAGTAATAGAAAAATGGAACCCCCTGCAGTATACAAAATAAATTTCGTAGCAGAGTAGAGACGTTTTTTTCCTCCCCACATGGATAAAAGTAGATAAACAGGAATTAATTCTAATTCCCACATTATGAAAAAAAGTAAAAGGTCTCGGGACGAAAATGATCCTATTTGACCACTATACATTGCTAACATTAGGAAATGGAATAATCGAGAATCTCGAGTAACCGGCCAAGCCGCTAGAGTAGCTAAAGTGGTGATGAATCCCGTCAGTAAAATGGGTCCTATCGAAAGTCCGTCAATTCCTAATCTCCAATGGAAATCAAAAAATTGGATCCATTTATAATCTTCTGACAGTTGGATTAATGGATCGTCCGGTTGGAAATGATAACAAAACGCATAAGTTGTTAGAAGGAGCTCTAAAATGGATATACATATAGTATACCAGCGGATAACCTTATTTCCTCTATGAGGAAATAAGAAAATTAAAGAACCTGCAAATATGGGTAAAACTACAATTGTTGTTAACCAGGGAAAATAATTCATAGTAAAGACAAGATACACTTGGGCCAAAAAAACCCGTACCCCAAAAGATATCTTTTGGGGTACGGGTTTTTGTCGGTAAAAAAAATCCAATTATAGAATAAATGGATTCAAATGGAATTTTTTGAAACGTATCAATAAGCTAGACCCATACTGCGAGTTGTTTCATGCCATAAATAAACTCGAACGCTTAAAAAATCTGTTGGACAAGCAGATTCACATCTCTTACAACCAACACAATCCTCTGTTCTTGGAGCAGAAGCTATTTGTTTAGCCTTACATCCATCCCAAGGTATCATTTCTAATACATCTGTGGGGCAAGCTCGGACACATTGAGTACATCCTATACATGTATCATAAATCTTAACTGAATGTGACATTGGATCTATACTTTTTTTAACTTCATTAATTTTCGATCTAGTTCTAGTTCTAGTAAAGTAAATGAAATACATATTAAAATACCAGATGAATAAATTACCAGACGAATCGATGATTTCCCAGAAGTTCAATCTAATTCTGGATTGGATCGGCGACTTATTAGAATATTAGAAACTAAATATAAAATAGATAAATGTAAAAGAGGTCCAAAATACTTTGATTTCTTACATTTGTGAAAGTATATCTTAAAGTGTGATATCTAGGAATTTAATTTGAACTAATGATTATTCAAATTTCAATTTCTAGAATAAAATTTTAGACTAAAAAAATTAAAAAATAAATACTATTTATTTATTCAATAAATTCGATTGATTGATACGAATTGATTTTCTGTTACGATAAATTGAAGAAACAATAGCCGGGCCAATAGCTGCTTCAGCGGCTGCAATAGCTATAACAAAAATTGAGAAAATATTTCCTTTTAATTGGCGACTATCAAAAAAATCAGAAAATGTTACAAAATTTAGATTAACTGCATTCAATATAAGTTCAAGACACATCAGAGCCCGAACCAAATTTCGACTCGTGACTAATCCATAAATGCCGATCGAAAATAAAAAAGCACTCAAAACAAGTACATGTTCGAGTATCATTGACCAACTCCTTATCAATCTCTATTCATTTGAATATGAACAACAATTAAACCCATTTGATTAACTAGAATATAATAAGTTATAATACAAAAAAAAATGAAGAACAAAAAAATGAATATGATAAAATATAATTTTTTTTGATTGCTATTTAAAAAAATCAAATGAATTATTATTGACGAGCCACGGCAATTGCACCTATTAAAGCAACTAAAAGAATTATTGAAATGAGTTCAAATGGAAGAAAAAAATCGGTTGATAAATGAATTCCTATTTGTTGACTAGCGCTTATCAAATCTTGTTCTAGAATCTGATTTGATTTTGTAGTCCAAATAATCCCATACCAGGACGTATTTAGAATAGTAATAGTTAATGAAACAAAAAGACTTGCACAAACCAATAAGGTAATCCCGTCCCCCACAGTCCACAGACGGAAATCTGTGTCATATTCCGGACCATTCATGAACATTACAGCAAATATTATTAATATATTTATAGCTCCCACATAAATAAGGAGTTGTGCAGAAGCTACAAAATGGGAATTTGCTAGAATATAGAATAAAGATATACAAACAAGAACCAATCCTAACGAAAAAGCAGAAAAAATTGTATTGGTAAATAATACTACTCCTAGACTACCTAATATAAGGCCCGACCCCAGAAAAACTAAAAGAAAATCATGTATTGGTCCAGGTAAATCCATTATATGTAAAATAAGAAATAAAAAAATCGGAATGTTTCATGATTTTATTGACTTGAACAGGAAAAAAAAGTTTATGCATTTTTTTTTTAAATCCTAATGCGTATCACTTGATGTGAGTAAAGTAAAGTTATTGAACCTATCGCATTGGTTTGGGTAGTTCGTAACTAAAACTATTTAAAACCATTACAATTACAGTAAACATATTTAAAATCCAAATAAAGTTTCGATTTTCACCAATAAATAGAAATATTGAATAATCAAAATTTATAGTTATTGAACAAGAAAAAAAAGAAATTTAATAATTGAGAATTGCTCCTCAATCACGGAATTTCTCTTTTGGTTGAGGTGAATTCAAAATTGGTCGAATTGTGTAATCATCAGTTATTGATATTGGTAAACGGCCCAGAGCAATTTGATTATAATTTAATTCGTGACGATCATAAGTCGAAAGCTCATATTCTTCAGTCATTGATAAACAATTTGTTGGACAATACTCAACACAATTACCACAAAAAATACAAATTCCGAAATCAATGCTATAATTAAGCAACCGTTTCTTTCGAAGATCCGTTTCCAATTTCCAATCAACAACGGGTAAATCTATAGGACATGCACGAACACATACTTCACAAGCAATGCATTTATCGAATTCAAAATGAATTCGACCACGAAAACGCTCTGATGTGATCAATTTTTCATACGGATATTGAATAGTTACGGGTAAACGGTTAGCGTGGGATAAAGTAATCATAAAACCTTGACCAATGTACCTTGCCGCACGTATTGTTTGTTGACCATAATTGATGAACCCAGTTACCATAGGGAACATATAGTAAATATCAATAAAAAAAAATAAGATTTTGTTTCTTTCTCTTGTTTGGGACAAGTTGTGAATTAAGTTAGAGTGAATATAAAATATTCTTTCTTTTTAGAATTTATAATGAAAGGAGTTGGGAAGAAGTTGTTAATAATAGATTACCTAAAGAAATAGGTAAAAGAAATTTCCATCCAAGATTTAATAATTGGTCCATTCTCAGTCTAGGTAAAGTCCATCTTGTTGCGATAGGAATGAACAAGAACAAAAAAGTTTTAGCTAATGTAATGAAAATACTAATTGTTGTTCCAAAAACTCCATCTATTTTATTTATTTCAAAAAAGCCAGAAATGACTATGTGTGGAATAGAAAGATTCCAACCACCCAAATAAAGAACGGTTACAAATAAAGAAGAGATTAGTAGATTTAGATAAGACGCAACATAAAATAAACCAAATTTAATACCGGAATATTCGGTTTGATAACCTGCTACTAATTCTTCTTCTGCTTCTGGTAAATCAAAAGGCAATCTCTCGCATTCAGCTAGAGAAGAAATTATAAAAACAATAAACCCTATAGGTTGCCGCCACAAATTCCATCCCAAAAAACCATATTTTGATTGTGCCTCAACTATATCAACTGTACTTAAACTGTTAGATAATCATAGTCGATGAGAAAATCACTCTTGTCATCGCTATTACAGAACCGTACATGAGATTTTCACCTCATACGGCTCCTCAAGAGCCATAAATAAATCTAAGGACTGATTGATATTCTTTAAATCTTCATATGCTTGTAGAAGAAGTAAATTTAAAATCAATCGAAAAATCCTGAATTAGACCAATGAAATTCTGTCTGCTATGCTCTAACAAATGCTTCGGAATTGATCTCATCCTTTACTTTAACTAACTTTGAAGAATTTCCATTTTTTTTTTAGTAATAACTTAATGCTTGAATATGGATATTGGAAAAATATTTTTTTTATAATTCCAGTTATATATTTTTATATTCATATTATCTTTTTTTTTTCGACCTCTTATTTCCTGGATTTTTTTTAGTCTTAAAATAAAAAAGTAAAAGATTACTTCGTTCCTGATAGTTATTCACTTAATCAGTGGATAGGAGCATACTCTGGATCGGAATTTGTGGGAGTACTACTTGATCATTTCTACAAATTTAAAGCCTCAATTAGTATTTCTTTTATGTAAAAATATCTCGTCGGATAAGTTACACAATCTCTATTACAAATCCTTTGTGTACTTTGGTGTTCCTAACCATCCACTCATGTTTATTCAACCTCTATGGTAATTCATATCATCTATTTTTATACAGAGAAAAAAAAAGAAAGTAAAAACTCCATAATTAGTTTCAACCCGCTTCAAGTCAGGATAACCAATCTTGGGGGAAACAGCCTTGACTGCTTATGTTTATTTTTGTTTAACCCTTGTACATAGGCAATGAGATTCAACTTTTTACTGCAAATTTGAAAGCTGTTTTCTTTCACTCATCTAACTATCTGGTTTACTTTATCAACCCGATCAGTAACTAACAAAAAGGAAGATACTATTCAATCCATTTCATTTTTATTCTTAGAAACCCAAAATAAAAAGAAATGAGGCAAGAGTAGACCTATGTTTCAACGAATCACACGTAGAGATATTGCTAACACACATAGAGTTAATGGTATTTCATAACTAATTGATTGAGCAGCTGCCCGTAGACCACCTAAAAAGGAATATTTATTATTTGATCCATATCCTGACATAAGAAGTCCAATTGGAGCAATACTTGAAATGGCAATCCATAAAAAAACACCAATACTTAAATCGGCTAGAACAAGTCGAGAACCAAAAGGAATTACTGAATAACTTAGTAGAATTGATATAACTGCTATAGAGGGTCCAATACTAAACAAATACGTATCCCCTCTAGACGGAAGAAGGTTTTCTTTAAAAAGTAGTTTTGTTCCGTCCGCCAGAGCTTGAAGAATTCCCAAAGGACCGGCATATTCAGGTCCAATACGTTGTTGTATACCCGCGGATATTTGTCTTTCTAACCACACAATTACTAGTACACCTATTGTGATTCCCAATACGAGAATCAAAATAGGGAAAAGCAGCCATATAGTCCCATAAACCTCTTTTAAGGATTCCAATCTGGAAAAAGAATTGATAGCTTGTACTTTTGTTATATCAATTATCATTTCAACGATCAACTTCTCCCATAATGATATCTATGCTACCTAGTATCGTCATAATATCAGCCAATTTCATTTTTTTAACTAACTGAGGAAGAATTTGCAAATTGATAAAACCCGGCGGGCGAATTTTCCATCGCCAAGGAAAAACACTCTGATCTCCTATCAAAAAGATTCCTAATTCGCCTTTTGGGGCTTCTACTCTTACATACAGTTCTTGTTTCGACAATTCAAAAGCAGGAGATGGTTTTTTACTAATGAATCGATATTCAAAATCATTCCATTCAGGATATTTTATTTTATTAAAGCGTCGAATTTCTAAATTTTCATAAGGACCCCCCGGAATTCCTTCTAACGCTTGTTGAATAATTTTTATAGATTCTGCCATTTCACTGATTCGGATTAAATAACGAGCTAATGAGTCTCCTTCTTTTTGCCATTGAACTTCCCAATCAAATTCGTCGTAACACTCATAATGATCAACTTTACGAAGATCCCATTGTATTCCGGAAGCTCGTAACATCGGTCCTGATAAACCCCAATTTATTGCTTCTTCTCCACTAATAATGCCTATGTTTTCAACTCGTTCTAAAAAAATAGGATTTCGCGTAATAAGTTGTTGGTATTCAGTAAGTCCTATTAAAAAATAATCACAAAAATCTAAACATTTATCTATCCACCCATAAGGTAGATCGGCAGCTACTCCTCCAATCCGAAAATAATTATGCATCATTCTCATACCGGTGGCAGCTTCGAATAAATCATATATCAACTCTCTTTCTCTGAAAATATAGAAGAAGGGGGTCTGCGCACCAATATCTGCCATAAAGGGGCCGAGCCATAACAAATGAGAAGCTATACGACTTAATTCCAACATGATTACTCTGATATAGCTAGCCCTTTTAGGGACTTGAATATTTCCCAATTGTTCGGGTCCATTTACAGTTATTGCTTCTGTGAACATAGTAGCTAAATAATCCCAACGTGTTACATAAGGCAAATATTGTATAATTGTTCGGTTTTCCGCAATTTTTTCCATACCTCTGTGTAAATAACCCACTATTGGTTCACAGTCAATAACATCTTCACCGTCTAAAGTAACGATGAGTCGGAGAACGCCATGCATTGATGGATGGTGAGGGCCCATATTGACTATCATGAGGTCTTTTCTGGAAGTTGGTACAGTCATAGGTTTTTCCCCGATTCATTTTTTCACGAATTCATTTTTCCATGAATTGATGAAAACAAAAAAAGTTCATCAAAATTCAATTCAAGATCTAATAAATCAAATAATTCAAAACAACTCTTCAAATTAACGTGTTTTTAGTTCTCGAATGTTCAATTGGCTGATTAATTCTTTATAACGTATTCTGTTTTTATTTGACAAATAAGCCAGTAGTCGTTGACGTTTTCCCAGAATTTTTCGTAAACCTCTTTGCGATGAATAATCTTTTTTGTGCAATTCCAAATGTGAAGTAAGTCTTCGTATCTTATTGGTAAAACACAATACTTGAAATTCAACAGACCCCCTATTTTCTTCTTTTTTTTCATTCGAAATAACAGATATGAATGAATTTTGTTTCATAAATTCTTACTCTTCCTTACCTTTTTTATTTTTACAAAATATGGAATTTTACGGATCAGTAATAATAATGCCATCTGTTTTACTCTGTTATATACAATATCTTAACCTTATTTTATTGATACATTTTATCAAAGAAACTTAATAAAAAAAATTCTCTTGATTCATTTCAAGATCCAATTGATAATTAATTGAATTAGTATTCATGTCTCAGACTTGAATGTATGACAAGGCGTGTGTACATCTATTTCTCTATCAAATAATAGGGAATCTATAAGACAAATGTATCATAAATTTATTTTTAATTGTGGATACATATGGATTCGTAAGATACTAAAACGACTTCCGTTATTAGTATCAAACCAATAACGATTCATACAAGCTAAATCTTCCAATCTATAATTTGGCCAAAGAAATAATTTTAATTTTCTAAGTGTATTTTTATCTCGATCAATATCTTTGTTTTCATCAAAAAATGGACTACAATTTTTTACCTGAGTTCCATTATAAAATGTTGGGTTTGTATTCATACCTTTATTATTATTCTTTGAATTTAAACAAATTAGAATTCGCAATTCTCTTCGACGCCGAGGAGATAAAATATTTTCAGGAGCAAGCAAGTCAAAACGGTTTTTGTCTCGTTCACCGAAAATGCTTTTATCAACATTTTCACTATATCGTTTTTGATTTTTTTGGTGTTTACTCTTATGCACCAATGAAATACCTATCGTTTGATACATAATAAATTGGCCGTTGTCTTTTACAGACAGACGAAACGGTTCAATAATGAGTAGTCCCCTTTCCGCCAATTCTCTACAAATGAAATCCTCGTTACGTGGTAGTATATCTAAATTCATTTCTCTTTTTTCTACAGCGGAGATAGCAATTTCTATTGGATTTATCAATTTAAGCAGGAAACAATATACTTTGATATTATTCAGCAGTTTTTTCTCCAAGGTTTTGTCCCATCTCAGTTGAACAAGCCAATATCTTTTCAGTAAGAGATCCATTTCTGTTTCTATACCACTCTTGGATTGTTTTTTCTTTCTAGGCTTTTTCAGATCTGATCCTATATAATCTTCTTCAATATCTTTTTGTCCATTTGAGAAAACAGATTCAGAGTTGTCTTGACCATCTGATCCAAGAGTTTCTTTACTTATAAATTCATTTTCGCCTTGATTCTTATTTTTGAATTCAAAATATTTTTTTTCATTTGAAGGTATAAAGGGATTCGTTTTTTTATTTCTATTGATGTTTTTATTTTCACTAAAATTTTCACTTACATTCGAATTTGAAAAAAGAAAATTTATTGGTATAAACCAAGGTTTCATTTTATATGCATTATAAAAGAAGAGAAATTCGGAGAAAAACCAAAATTCTAGATTTGATATGGGACGACTTAGTATTTCTTCATTCATTCCCATCCAATCCAAAACGTTTTTTTTTTGATGGGGTTGGTTGATTTCTTGATAAATTGGTGTGTAAAAAATACCTTTCTTATCAATTTTATCAACAATTTGATAATTCTTAAGTTCAGTTTTAGTATTTTCATTCCTGCCAATACTGATATCGACCCAGGCCTCAATGTCGACTTTCTTTCGAAGACAAAAATGAAGAATTTTCAAATCCAAAAATTTTCTATCGGTCTTTTTCTCTATATCCATATCCATAATATTTTTTATTCCTAAATAATTAGTGATAGGGATATTCCACCACATGTCAATGAATTTGTCTTTATTTAGGTTGTAATTATAAATAGAAGAAAATTCATTGGTCTTATTTACTTGGAATGGGCTCCCATAACTATATGTATATGAATTGTTTTTATCTTCATAATAAAGAAATTTATATGATAAAACATCATATCTATAGTTCTTTTTAAAATTTGATTTTTTATTTGGCAATAAGAATAAAAAGTTTTCAATATTATTTGTATTTTCAATGGCAAAATGTTCAGTTATTCTATTCCGCACTTTTTGTGGTACTAATTGAGACCATTTTATCTGGGATAAATCATATTGATAATTACTTTGCAATTTTAACCAGTTTTTCCATTGATTCATTCCAGAATTCGGAAGTTTTTTAGTCTTTAGCTCGGAATGAGTTATTCCTTGGGTTCCAAAATAATCTTTTATTTCATTTTTAAGAAATAACGACATTCCGCGATACTGAAGAACAGATCTTACCTTGTATAAGTCAAAAATCGGGGTTTGAGATAATTTGTAAAATACGTAGGCTTGTGACAAAAAAGCCAAATTAGAAAAAATATTCGAATTCTTATTAATCTCGTCATTACTAAAAAACAGCAAAAATGCTTTTTTTATATTCGAAATAAACGAATTTTTTTTTTTATTTGTTTTCTCAAGCCTTTCATGATTTTTTTCATTTTCATTAGTGTAAATGGATTTATCAATCCAGTTTTTTGTTGATTCAAGAAAAAGTTGTGTATTAATTCTGGGAATATTAATGATGGATAGAAATATATCGACGTATATCTTTTCGCTAAAAAATTTAAAAATATAATTTATTTTACGGATTAATCGAACATTTCCTCTTTTTAATATTTGACCAATATTTTTAAACGATTCGAATCGTTTCGTACTATAATGGGTTTTGTTAGAATTAATATTTAATTTTCTATTGTCTTTTGATATTTTTTCTATTTTTTTTTTGATTGTCCTTGTTCGATTAGCCAAATCTTTTATTTTTTTTTCTGGCACTGAAGAATTTGTCCGATTCAGGAATCGAGTTTGAATGGACGATTCATTAATCATATGATTAGTAATTATCGAATCTTTTTCTTGTTTTATTTCCCTAGATTCTTCGCTCAATCCAAATCCTAGAATTCGATTTCCCTTTAACATTATTTTTATTTTTTTTAAAAATAGAAGGATTTTCATAATCCAAATTTTTCTTGCATTTGGAAACTTTCGAATATTTTTGCCTAATTGTTTAAAAATACGGTTAAAAAAAGAAGGGTGTTTTCGGGGAGGACCAAAAAGAATGTCAGTTTCTGTTCCCAAAACTGTTAAAAAACAATAATCATCTGTTTGATTTTGTTTTTGTTTTTTTATTAGATCTCGGGATGTGTGCCAAGGTTTTAGATAGAAAGGAAATACTATCTTTATCTGAATACCATCTGTTAACCAGTTTTTAGGAAATTCGGTTTCTGATAATTGAACACCATTATAGGTACATTTAATATGTCGTTCTTTACTCCAGTCATCGAAATCTTCAGACCACTCAGCACGTTGGAATAATAGTAGACGAACAATATTTTTTGCTATTATCAATAAAGGAATTAGAATATATTTTCTAAAAATGGACTGAGTCATTAACATCAAACCCCTTAGTATTTGAGCAAACGGGATGGTATCCCAGGTTTCGGCTACTTTTATTCGTTTATCTTCTTCTAGTTTTGCTTTTTCTTCCCTTTGCTTTAATACAAATTCTTCTAATTTTTTTTCCGCTAATTCTTCTTTCTTTACTTCTTGTTCCTTTAATTTTTCCTGTTGAGAAAGTGGAATTTCTGGTTTTTTTCTCATATACCTTTGAAATCGTCTAAGAAGTGTAACAACATACACAGAATAAAAAGAGGCTTCCTTTGTTCGGTTGAAAAAAAGTGGCGAATGTACTTTTGCTTGAAACAATTCCAAAATAAGAATTTTACGTCTTTGAGCACGCATGGAACCTTTGATTATATATCGACGAAAATCGGATTGTTGGGCATACCGTGTTAAAGCCACTTCGTCTGCGGGGTAAGTTATATCCGTGTTAGGATCGTTATTATCTTGCTTAGTCGTATAAATCACTACACGTTTCGATTTCCTTGTGCGGATTTGATAATCCGTCACCACGTCTTTTTGCTGTGCTCTTTCATATTGTTCGGAATCGGTAATTAATTTGTGTGACCAACGAGGAACTTTTTTTCTTATTTCGTTTATTCTTTTTGAAATTGGTTGAGTAAATGCATATGCTGTGGTTGTATCAATTAAAAAATTGAAAAATCTTTCTTTATTTTCTGAACTAATTTGTTCTTGTTCGGAAAATAAGAAATTTTTGTTTTGATTGAATGTTGAGTCTCCATCAAATTCACTCATTTTTGGTTTTTTAAGTTCAAATTCTTGATAATTGGAATCATTAAGCAAAACATTATGAATTTTATTTATAAAAAATTTATCAATTAAATTATTGACTGTAGTTTCATTTATATTTATAAAGGGTGAAACCATTTTTTTTATTAAAACACGATAGGATCCCATTAATAAAGGATCATGTATTTTTTTCAAAAATTCCCTTTTAGTTTTATCATTTTTGTTTTCTAAGCATAATCTTGTTTTTTTATCGAGTACATCTATATAAAAAATGTCTTTGTCTAGAACCGTAATTCGATTATTTAATTCATTGCTTAAACTGTTTCTTTTTTGTTCATTTGTAGAAATCCAATTATTGGATAGTTCATCATCATATAAGAATTTTTCTGTTGTATCCAAAGAAATCTTTCTTTGTATCATTTCCCAGAAAATTGATAAACTGGGTGGATATGTAAAAGAAATTCTTTGTTTTCCATCATTTTGACATGTATAAAAAAAATATTGTGACATTTCATTTCTTACCGCATTTTCAAATCGATTGTTTTTTATATATCGCGTTGGACGATTCCAACGTTTATAGTCGAAAAGAAGAAAAAGAAGGGATTTTTCAAACCAGAAGAAGTTTTTCTTTTCTTCTTTAAGTATTTCTAACGAAGTTGGGCTATTTTTATAGCATGCTTCTTTTAAGTGCAAGTGGAATTCATCCTTTGTTTTGTCCTTTCCATTCACTCGGATTTTTTCCATTTCATCGATTTGGATTTTGTCCGGATCCTCCTTTTCTTCCGAAAAAAGGGAAGGAGAAGGATCTTCTTCGGTGAATCCCTCTTCTTCCTGTTCTGTTTCTTCCTCACTTTCTTTCGTTTCTGTGGTTTCTTTCAGTTTTTTAGTAAAAATAGGTGACGGCATTCTGCCTAAATAGTAGACACAGGTAATAAAGAAGAGAATACTAAAGATTCGAGCCATAGAATTTCTCAATTCTGACACAAGGTACTTATTAGATCGAATAGAATGATTTTGCTGTATCCAGACTAATACCAATCCAACCCATTTCATGAATAAAATGTGACCAATTAACCAACCAACAAAACTACTTGTTACAAATAACATCTTGTTGTTGCATCGAAACATATAAATGTTGACTAATCTGGCTAACGTTGAACTTGGTAAAATGAAATAGTTGAATAATTGAAAAATGAAATTATTCAGGAATACACATTGAATGCTGAGATTACGCATTGAATTTCTGCTAGTAGATCCATAATCAAAAAAGTGTTTGTGATTGTTCCAGAAGAAATGAAACAAAAGATAGGGTAGAGCTAGGACAGTTATTGTATGAGGTCTACCCAATGCTAGATGCAGAGGCGTATAATAGATCGATATGAAC